TTTCAAATTCATTTGAATGAACCTTCTGAGTTCTTATCAAAAATGGACGAAGTCAAATGAAAAGGATTCCAATTTCACATCTTAACTTAAATGAAATGAGCAGACTATAATCGGCAGTATTCTAAGAGATAGATAGTATGGTAGAAAGAAAGATTCATTTATTTCATACTATCTATCTCTTAGTCTATAAACTTAGACTATAAAGTTGTAATCTAGAATAAAGATAAAGGCTTAAGTTTCTGTAGATCAATCTACAATAGTCTCTTCATATATGTGTATATTAATTCCATATATTGTATGGAATTTACATAACACCCAATTTGCTACATCTATTTGTTCCGATGAATCGGAAACAATTCTTCTCTTAGGATTCGAATTCCTTTCCTGTTACTAATAAGGAAGAGTAAACCTTACCGATTTTTATTTAACGCCCGAACCAGGATATGAAATAAGTCGATAAAGCATAAATCGCCTTTCTAAAATTAGAAACCAGGCGTTAAATGTCCAATATGTGACTCGCCCGAGGCAAGATCTTATTATTGCATAGTCTTTCGTTAGACAACCACTATCTCTCTATCATTTCTCATAGAAAGTGCGGTGCGTATACACTTAACAAAACGACCTCTTCTTTGAAGAGTAAGGAGGGAAAGAAATCAAAAAAAAAGGTCCGGTCTTCCTCAGTATCCATCTATAAAGATAGTAAGAGCCCATTCCATTGATTGAAATAGAAAATTTCGGAAGAATTTTAGGTTGGAATCAATTTCCAATCATCTGAATCCCTTTCTTTTCGAAATACAAACACGGGAATCGCTGAAATATCTCTTTGATTGAAAGAGTATGATTCATATCCTAGATTACTCCATTGGAGTCCAATGGGATTCGAAATGCAGATTCTTTTTAATAGTTCAAAACGCGTTGCAGAACGATCTATAAAACAATTGATACGCTTTGATTCCTCAACTCAATTAGTAGTACTTCTAGAGCCCACTTCTTCCCCACACTACGAGTGAAAGGGAAAATGTAAAGACTACCATTAAAGCAGCCCAAGCGAGACTTACTATATCCATGTGAATTATGTCCCCTATCTCTATAAATACGAAGGAATTATTCCATTATTCTTCACTAATAATAGGGGAATCAATGGCGCAGAGTCAAAAAGGGATTCTGACCTAACACTATTGAGAAACCAATCCAATACATCGACTATGATTTCGAATCGGGAAAGATTAAACACAAGCAAAATACGTAGTAACATTCTAAGGGAATGGGAACATGTAGGAATAAGAATAATAAGCCCTATTCTTTTTTTGTTTTGCTTCGTAAGTAAAGGGGAAATCACTAAAAAAGAGAAATCACTATCTATTCCAGACCTCTATTTCCCCATTTGATCTAATCCGTACCCTCCTTTCCCGATTATCGCTCTGAAAGGGCGGGCTTGACTAGGGGTTGCCGAAAAGAAATTCTTTCTTTTTGACCCTTTTTCTATAAAAGTCAATTATTCATCCAATCTAATATGGATACCTGAGCACTCAGAGATTCGCGCGAGTCCGTCGTATATAAAGCAACTTCCGCCCCTTTCCAAAACTAGTAATTGAATTTCCTATCAGGCTCTACAATTTGATTCAAGATCCCGTCATTAGACACTCCCTTAGTAATAGAAGGGAATCGTGAAGTCTTGATAACCCCTCTACCAGTAGATTAGAATATTTCCTTGAATCCTAGATGGAGGATTCACAATCTTTTCTTTTAGAAAACCTTCAGACCGCATGCTTAGAATCAAACAAAGTATCAACAGTCGGTTTCCTCGGCTTCTACCGGGGAAGAATTCTGCGAGTTATATCAGCAAAACAGAAGAGATTTCGAGTTTTTTGTTGATCAGGCGACACCCGGATTTGAACTGGGGAAAAAGGATTTGCAGTCCCCCGCCTTACCACTCGGCCATGCCGCCAAAATGATACAAAATAGATGCAAATTTTCCCGGATTACTGAATTTTTATTGTACTTGCAATCCTGTTTTCCTTAATCCTTGTCCTAAAAGACACACCCCCTTTTGATTGCATTTGATCCATCCCTTCGATTGATTGTATAGTATCTGAAACTACACAATGCTAAAAACATTCTCTCGCTTTTCTATTGAGAAATCAAATGGGTATTTTCAGCCGACAAATTTGAACCATTAACTATTGACTGCTTACTTCGAATTCATGAACGATTCTGGGATTTGAATCTCAAATTGTGTTTTCCTAATGACATAAGAAAATACAAATTGAGACAGAACTAATCAGTATTGATTTTTTCAATCAAAAAATCCTTCTCAATTGCAATTATAACAAAACATATGAGTATATGTAAACCCCAGAACATAAATTGTTACACAGATATCTATTATTTAGATATGTTGTCGATAGGGAATTATCATAAAATTATCCTACTTCACTTTTGCATTGAATAGAAATTCTCTTTTGATAGAGCACGACCCGGGCTGTCCCGAATAGAACCG